CAGAGCCAACCCGAGCTGGTCTTGTAAAAGATCCGCTACAGAGCGAATACGTTTATTTTTCAAATGATTCATATCATCAAGTGTACCCATTCCAAATTTCATCCCAATCAAATGATCGGCAGCTGCTAATATATCTCGTGGTAACAAAAATATATTGTTATGAGGTATATTAAGATTAAGTCTCCAGTTAATATTTCGGCGACCAATCCTTCCTAATTCACACCTTTGGTGAAAGAATTTTTTTTGTAATTCCTTACATAAGGATTCAGAAAATATTGAATCCCCACCTACACAAGAAAATTGTTGATAAAACTCCAAAATAGCATTTTCTTTTGACCCAATTTTTTTTTTCTCCTTATCGGTCAAGAAAGATAAGAAAATTTCAGGGTAGCAAACATTCTCTAGAATTTCTCTTAGATTCGAACCCATAGCTGATGATAGAACTAGAATAGATATTTTCTGTTTCCTACTCACACGAGCCCATATTCTTGCTTTTTTATCAATCTCTAATTCTAACCTGCCTCCCCAATCTGATATTATGGTGCCGGTATAGACCGAAATCCCGTTATGATCCAATTCTGACTGGTAATAGATGCCAGGACTTTGCAATATTTGATTAATCACAATTCTGTATATTCCGTTTACTATAGAAGTTCCAAGGGAATTCATTAAAGGAATGTTTCCAATAAAAATTCTTTGTTCTTGCATATTCCTACTGGTTTTCCAAATTAATCCCGCGGATACATATAATTCAGAAGAATATGTAAGTGATTCATAGACAGCATCTCGTTCTTTTATCAGAGGTTCTACCAATTGATATGTTTCCACAAATAATTGAAATTCAATTTCGTGATCTATATCTTCAATTTTTGGAAATTTAGAAAGTTCTTCTATTAAACCCTGATCAATAAACCGATAAAACCCTTCAAATTGTATCTGATTAAATCCGGGTATTGTAGATGTTCCCTCTTTTCCATCCCCGAGCATCTTTTTTGAATTTCCCATTTATCCGTTTATTGAAAAAGTCCCATCCCATCTCTCATTCTTCACCGAATCATATCCATAGAATTCGATCGAGCAATAATGGAATTTCTATTCTGTTTACTGAATCACATTAAATTTTATCCAACTCCAAGATATATGGAATGTATGAAATACGTATGAACGGAGCCTAGATTCAATTGGAATTTTTTATAAGAAAGAGATCCAAATGGAACAGAATTGAGAAATACCACTGGAACTTGTGGAGTTTTGTAAAGACTAGAAAAAAAGTAATTTCATTTTCACCTATGATATTACATATTCCGATTCGATTGCATACCAGAAAAAAATGTATTCATGATTGGATCTGTTCGAGCAGATAAACATCTAATAAATAGAAAACTTTTTTTTAACCACTTTACTTTTTCATGTATTTTTATTTCATTGTTCAAAAAAATATTTGCAGAAAAGAGATTTATTTTTACCTCCTTTGAATAGAATATTTAGAATATCATTGAATTGACGTAGGTAAGAAAACTTGTATTTTGTTATTTATTAATATTTTTTATTATTAAAATAAAAAAGAATGCACAGATATATATGTCTCTTTTTCTTCTTTTATTGTGGTACAGTTCTATTTGGGACAGCACATGCTGTGTTCTATCAAAAATTCAATTTTCTCTTCAATGTATTCATGTATTCAATGAAAAATTGAAATAAAAAAATTTATTGAGAATTACTCCTCAAAAACATCCCTAGAGAGATAAAATACCCCATTATAGCGCTATAGCTCTATAACACAACGTAACGTATATTCTGATTCTGGGGTTTACATATACTCATCATTACTGTTATAATTGAAATTGAAGAAGATTTTTTTTTAATTGAAAAAACTCAATATAGATTAGTTATAAATCTATTTCTAATGATTTTCTTATATTATTAGAAAAAAAAATGTAGATTTGAATTCAAAAATGGTCATGAATTTACAGTCAATAGTTAATGGTTCTTATTTGTACTGGATTCTATATTTTGTGACTTAAAATCTATATATTTTTTTCGGAGTTGAAAAAAAAGAGAAATTTGAATCTAGTTTCTATCATTTTGGCGGCATGGCCGAGTGGTAAGGCGGGGGACTGCAAATCCTTTTTCCCCAGTTCAAATCCGGGTGCCGCCTCAACAACAGACTTGAAATCCCCTATTATAACAAACGTAGAAAAAGACTCTTGATACTTTCTTTTCGTTATTCTAAGCCCCTGGCTCTCGAGATTATATTCTCTAACCTAAAGTTTTGCCTATCAGATTCAAGGAAAACTTAAAGTAGTGGAGGGAAATCCGAAAATCTTTACTTTCCACTACTAATTTAGTTCCACTTACTGAGTATTCAATTAGATTGGATAGCCAGAGAGGGAATTAATAGTTTTGAAAAGGACCTAAGATACTTTGGATACAGATTCATGAAAGTCTCGGAATGCTCAGACATTCAATGACTATTAGATTAAATGAAGAATTGCCTTTCATTTTACTTCAAAAAAAAAATAAAAAACGATAAAAGAAAGAAAAAGTCTTATTCTTTCTACATGTGAGTAAGATTCCTTGGATACTTCGAAAAGTGTCCGTTTACTTGTGTTTACATCTTGTCGATTCGACTAGAAATTCTATAATATAATAAGAATAACTCATTATAAGATAAGTGGATTTTTTGGAGTAGTTCATCAATGGTGACCAAATACCTCTCCCTTTTTTTGACTCTGCACCAGTGATTTCACTATTATTAGTGAACAATAATGGAATAGTTTCTTCATATTCATAGAAATAGGGGACAGAATTCACATGGATATAGTAAGTCTCGCATGGGCTGCTTTAATGGTAGTTTTTACATTTTCCCTCTCTCTCGTAGTGTGGGGAAGAAGTGGACTCTAGAAGTACTCCTAATTGCGGTAATAATTAAACTCTATTAACCTGTATCAATTGTTTTAGTTTTCTAGATCGGGCGGCAATTTTTTGTCAGATTTTTTTTTAGAAATTGGATTTATGTTTTGTTTTATTTATATTTTTCTATCAGGGTTTACCCGGTTAACCATTCATGGGGTAACCCCTTTTCGAAATCTGAAGAAGTTTCCATCGAATTCGGATTATCTGTATTAAATGGATCAAACAAATGAAATTGAGAAAGTATGTACATATATTTCATATTCTATTTAATTGAGATTGACATTTATAAAAAATAGAGGTGGATTCCTTTATATTAAAATATTTCACTTGTATCTTTATACATTACAATAACCATAATGGCTAGTATGGTAGAAAGAGATCTCTTTCTACCATACTAGCGGGCCCCTTAGGATACTACTACTACTGAGTCTAATGCATTCCTTTCATTTAAGACGAGAAATTGAAATCCTTTTTTTTCATTGATAGTCAAATTTTATTCAAATTAATTATTTTGACTAACGGTTTTTACGTAAATTATAAGCAAAAAAGCAGTAGGAACGAGAATGAAGAGTGCAGTAGCAATAAATGCAAGAATATTGACTTCCATAATTTAATCGTTTATTATTTTTTTTTCTTTGGAATATCTCGGGATTTAATCCCATAGAGATGAGAAATCTTTCGCTTGTAAACTCATTCAGATGAATTAGATTTCGATGATATCGAATGACAGAAATATCATGAATAACAATATCGGAGCTATAAAATCGATTCATCGTCAAGAATTTAATAGTATAACATAGGAAGATCTTTTATCCACACCGAATACATAATGCGATTCCTGATCCAATAAAAAAATATTTATTTATGATTCTTTTTCTCCGCTTTCTTTTATACAATCTAGTACTTTATTTTCCTTGTACAATCATCTTATGAAGTATCATAAAAAAACCTTTTCTACTTCGATTGTTTACAAAAAGAGTTTCTAAAGAACCTTAAATAAACAATAGAAATCAAATAGAGAAAACAAGTACGAAGGTCAATTTGCAATTTGAAAAATTTTTGAAGGGTCTATCATCTTTTTGGAAAACAAAGAAAGGGAATGTTATAAAGACGAGTCCCAGTAAAAAAACGAAAATATTCCAAAAAATTAACTATAATTAAAAAATTAAAAATTAAATTTTCTTACGAATTTTTTCTTCGACATCGACTCTAATCTTTAAAAAGAGCATATTGATTAGGGAAGACTAATTTTATCTTTATTTTAAAAAATGTACTCTTTACTTGGTTGGATTCGAACTATTTTCTCATAGAAAGAAAAGTATATATAGGTACTCTTGGCAAACGTATTATACGCTATCCTATTCCCTTTTCCTACACGAGTTAATGGGAGATCCATTGACAAAAAGCATAAACCCCGTACAGTATCTCTTTCTTGAAGTGTTAAATGCTCTCAATAAGTATAATTATACTAATTTACATATGTCTATCTACCCTCAATTGGTGCTAGTTAAAATAATGGAAATACCCCTTTCTTTTGCTTGATGAAAAAATAAAAATAAAACAAAAAGATAAACGTTTATCCCTTTGCCCAAAAACAAAAAGGTGAGTTTCTTTCTTTTTTTTTTATTGAATCCGCCGGGACTGACGGGGCTCGAACCCGCAGCTTCCGCCTTGACAGGGCGGTGCTCTGACCAATTGAACTACAATCCCATGGAAATTAAGTGGGTAGCTTCCATATTCCTTCTTATGATTTCATTTTAATCATTTCAATTTTAGATTCAAATTAGTGTTTTGTAACAAAGACAGTCACAAGTGATATATTGATATCTATATGGATATCACTTTAGTGATAGCAAGACGGATTGCTGGTAATCCTTGCATTATTATCAAATCGATTGATAATCTATTTTTTACAATAAAAAATAGATTATTTTCTCGACTCTGTTCATTAAAGTTTCTATTTAAAGGATCCATATCGGGATCCTTAGCAAGATCAAGATCGGAATTTTTTATGGAAACCAAAAAGTAACTAGACACAAGAAATAAAGAAAAAAGTAAAGTTGAAATATACCCCGAAATTTGAC